TACCCAATAAACTCATATTTTTTCTAAATTTTACCCAATAAACTCATATTTTTTCTAAATTTTACCCAATATCAACAGATCATTAGGATTAACACCTATTTTTTATTTTCAAAATAAACACTTTACATTTAAGTTAAATAATCAAAATTTTTTTGAATCTTTTTTTAAAAATTTAAACTTTCTACCTAAAAATATACCGTTCGTTAATGATAGGTCTACACTACACACTACATTTCGACAAACATAGATATGTAATAATTTATACTTTTGTATCGGTAATCACCGTAATCCAGGGTAATGACTTTAACGCTATGTATATATTGATATTTCTCTCGAGCTCATAGAATTAGCAAAGTTTAAATGTGAACATCCAAATTTCAATAGGATATTAATTTTTAATAGTTGATACGTATGTATCATTTAATCGATTTACGCAAACGACTTTAAACTAAAGAATACCGACTACTATCTAAACAAATAATAAAAATTACAAAAAACTAAAAACGTGCTCTCATTTTAGAAATCATAAAATATGTGCTATTTTTGTGATAAAAGATATTTTAAATAACCATAAGTAAATTTACAATTTACCGCTTTACATCAGCCATTCTATCCTTCACTTAAATAGCACACAATGTATTATTAATGTAAAACATTATTAATACAAAAGGTAGAATTCTTTTCCACGATAAATATATCAATTTATCATAACGATATCGTACATATGTACCACGACACAATAAGACAATCAATATAAAAACCAAAACAAAAACTACTACCTCACTAGTAAACATAACAGAACTAAGCCAACTTATAAAAATAATATTACCATACTCAGCTATGAACAACATAGCAAAACCTACCCCTCCATACTCAATATTATAACCAGATACCAACTCAGACTCCCCCTCAGACAAATCAAATGGAGTTCGATTTGTCTCAGCCAACAAAACTACTAATCAAACAATCATTATCATAAATATGCCCCATATCATCCATAAACCCTTACATTGAAAATTAAATAACCTGGTTATACCCAAAGACCCAACATAAATAAACAACCTCAAAACCAAAAAAGAAAAAACAACTTCATAAGAAATCACCTGTGCAACGCCACGATAAGCACCTAATATAGAGTACTTAGAATTAGAAGCTCAACCCGCTAAGATAATAACATAAACTCCTAAACTAGAAATAACCATAACATAAATAAAAACATAGTCAAACTCAATATTACCTGTATAATTATCATAGCTGACAACAACTCAATACCTTAACATCAACACTAAAGCTAAAACAGGAGAAAAATAATAAATTAACTTATTATAATTTAACAAAAATATATTTTCTTTAGAAAAAAGTTTCAAAGCATCAGAAAATGGCTGTAATAACCCAACAAACCCTAACTTATCCGGACCCTTACGAATTTGAACAGAACCAAGCAACTTTCGTTCTATCAACGTAATCAAAGCAACATTCAATAAAATTATTAAAATTAATACCGCCTTCAATAAATATATTATTAGAGATAATAACCTATATATGAAGAGCTTAAATCCTCCGCACTAATCTGCCACACTAACTGTTGTAACCAACCTGATTAACTTCTAAAATTAACGCATTAAATCTGCCAAACTAGCTTCATATTACCTGTTATAGATTAGCTGTCTACTCTTTGATTAATCTTATTATTAAAATTCCTTCAAAATCAAAATTTGACGTGCCATAACACCTAAAATTAATAAAAATTATTATTAATAATTCCTTTCGTACTATACTAATATTAGTTATTTAGTAGATAGAAACTGACCTGGCTCACGCCGGTCTGAACTCAAATCATGTAATGATTTAAGAGATGAGCAATCTCTCACACGTAGCTTCTACACCACGTAGATCCATTAATTCAACATCGAGGTCGCAAACTATTTTATCAATAAGAACTTTCCAAAATAATAACGCTGTTATCCCTAGAGTATCTTATTTATTACTTATTAAATATAATTATTTGTAAAGTTTCTAAATATTTCCATGTCGCCCCAACAAAAATATCAATCATGATATCAAAGATTCTAGGGTCTTTTCGTCCCACTCAAATATAAAGAAATTTTTATCTTTAATTGAAATTCCAATATTTTATATAAAAAAGACTTTCATCATTCATTCATTCTCTTAGCACCCAATTAAGATCTTATTACAATACCTTTGCATGGTCAAATTACCACAGCAATTTACTAACACACTGAGCAGAATATACTATTTATAAAATCAAACAAAAATGTTTTTGGTAAACAGTTGATAAAATACTTTGCCAAGTTATTAACATAAATATATTTTATTATACTAATCTTATCATCATTTTTTAATATATTTATTAATATCAATATATTACAATTAAAATTAATTAACTACAATAATATTTTTATAACAAAAATAATCTAATTCTATAACTCTACATCTCTACTCATATCTCTTATTAAATATATTTTAGCTTATCCCAAAATACATAAACTCATTTATAATAAAACTTATACTAAAATGAGCAACATCTAAAATGTTATCTTTATAACTAGATATCAAATTTATGATTAAAATATCATCACTAACCAACCCTTAAAGTATTTTTTTAAACAAATACTATCTGAGTTGAATCAATCAAATTCTTTCGAGAAATATTTATCTAAATTTTTAATTGAAAAACCCTGATACAAAAGGTAAACAAACACCTTTTTGATTAAAAAAATTTTTTCCTTCACAGTACTTACTACACAAAAAACTCACCGCTTTTTCTAAAATATTTAGACACATATTTAATTACATATTAAATATATTATAAAAAATACTCACTGTACCTTTTTATTGTAAATAAAATAACCTCATTAGTCTAATTTTTTAAAAACACCTTCCGGTATCTTTACTTTGTTACGACTTATTTCACTTATAATGAAAGCGACGGGCAATTTGTACACGTACAAGAGCATATATTCATACTATAAATTAATAATATTACTATTAAATCTTTCTTTAAATGTTTCTTTCTAAACACCTATAGTTAAATTAAAATTAATATAATTCATAACAACCTTAAATATAAGCTATATCTTGACTTAAAATACTTCTATAATAAGAATTATTTATTTTGTATCAATACAAAATATAAATAGCGATATATAAACCATAAATTCAAGTAAGATATTGGCGTATTATCCTTTAATGTACAAATTCCTCTAATATGTTTATACGCCGCCATCATAATTCGATTTCATTTATTACTACTAACGATATCATATTTATATAATAGGGTATCTAATCCTAGTTTCAACTTAAATTTTAATTAAAATATTTTTATACTTTTTTAAATATATTCCACCATTATTTAAAAATTAATATCCTATTGAATGAATATAATTTAACATTACAAAAATATTAATGAATTCTTTTGTTTAACCGCAACTGCTGGCACAAAATTGATTGAATTCTTTAATCACAAAGCTTAAATCATAATGATTTATAAAAAATTTTTTTCTGATTGTGTTTTAATATCATAAAAACTATGTGATTAATTAACACATTAACCTTATTAATACTCAATATATTATTTCTGCCAAAAAAGATTTAAAACAAATAAAACCACCTTTCTATCAAAAAAGACTTCTCTAATCATCCTAGATCCCCAAAATCTAAATAATAATTATACTATTTTTTGTTTAAAGTAAGCTAAAAAAGCTAATGGACTCATAATCCATAAATGACTACCGTCCTTTAAAATAAAGTGCCTGAAAAAGGGGTATCTTGATAGGATACATCATACACTAAATACGTGTCTTTATTAATTATTATATTTAAAACCTCAAATATAAACTCTAAAACATTTATCAATTTTAAAACAATAAATTTTATCATTTTAATCAGAAGATTAGTACTCGGTTTAAGTACTAATAACTGATTTACTTTATGAGTGTCACTTGAAATCAATACTTTAACATACCTTTATATTGCCTTCAATTATAACAATATCTCAACCAATTCATGCATAAAATACTTTATCATACAAACTATCCCTAGAAGTATTTTTATCATAATTATTTCTCTAAATGAGATTAACACACTTAACAACGCAACAAATACTATCATCCTCCTTACAATAATAATAAAACTAGGCTTAGGCCCATTATATAACTGGTTACTTGAATTAACAGAAACAATAAATTGATTGGGGTTTATTATACTAAACACACTACAAAAACTACTACCACTCTACATCATTAACATAACATTAATAAACAATTCTTTTAGTAAAAGAATAATTATCTTTTCCTCATTACTGAGGTGTTATATAATATATAATACAACATCAATAAAAAAATTTTTAGCCATAAGTAGCCTTATTCACTTAAGTTGAATCATCTACATAATAATAACAACAAATCACTCATGAGTAATCTATTACTTAATATATGTGTTTCTAGCCATCAACCTACTTTTTCTACCTGTTAATTTACATAAAATCAATCAAATTTTTTATATAAAATCACCTCAATCAATAAATATATGCATCACTATATTCAACTTCTGTAGTATACCCCCTATAATATTTTTTTTCTCAAAAATCAAAGCTATATCATTTATAATGAACACTGATTTATTAGTAATAATTATATTATTAATCTCATCATTAACAAGAACATATATTTATCTAGCCATTACATATCAAATCACTCTCAACAAAAAAATATATTTTCTACCAAAAAATAACATAACATCTTGAAATAATTTCAATATGGCTACAATTATAAGCATAATACTTTTATGTATTATCATATTTTTATAAAACTATAAGTAATTACTACTTTATTTTAAAAAGTAACCACTAAATGTGTAGTTTTAATATCTTGATTTTACTCGACAAACCACAAAACAATTGGAACATTGTACCTCATTTTTGCCCTATGGGCAGGTTTTATGGGTTCAGCATTAAGAATAATTATTCGAATCGAATTAGGACAACCTGGTTCTATTCTTAATAATGATCAAATCTACAACACAATTGTAACATCACATGCACTAATCATAATTTTTTTCATAGTAATACCTGCAATAATTGGAGGATTTGGTAACTGATTAATCCCACTTTTTCTAAATATCCCAGACATAGCTTTCCCACGTCTTAATAATATAAGATTTTGGCTTTTAATTCCATCTATTACTCTCTTACTATTCTCATCACTAACAGAAGGGGGTGTAGGAACAGGATGGACTATTTATCCCCCTCTTTCTAGAAATATGTCCCACAGAGGGAGAGCAGTGGACCTGAGAATTTTTAGGCTTCATCTAGCTGGCATCTCCAGTATCCTTGGATCTATCAACTTTATTACAACTATTGTAAATATACGACCCAAAAAAACATCATTAGAAAACTTGTCTCTTTTCACATGATCAGTTCTAATCACTACTATCCTACTCCTTCTAAGACTACCTGTACTTGCAGGAGCAATTACCATGCTTCTAAGAGATCGAAACTTCAACACCTCATTTTTTGATCCTATAGGGGGAGGAGATCCTATTCTATATCAACATCTATTTTGATTCTTTGGGCATCCTGAAGTTTACATCCTAATCCTACCCGGATTTGGTATTATCTCTCATACTATTATAATACAAAGAGGTAAAAAACAAGTCTTCGGTCACCTAGGCATAGTCTATGCAATAGTATCCATCGGAGTCTTAGGATTTATTGTATGAGCACATCACATATTCACAGTAGGTATAGATATCGACTCTCGAGCATACTTCACATCAGCTACAATAATTATCGCTGTCCCAACAGGAATTAAAATTTTCTCTTGACTAGCTACAATCTTTGGATCCAAACTAAATATAGACATCCCTATGCTATGATCTCTAGGTTTTATCTTCTTATTTTCTATCGGAGGAGTTACTGGAGTAATCCTAGCAAACTCATCTATTGACATAATCCTTCATGATACCTATTACGTAGTAGCTCATTTCCACTACGTTCTAAGTATAGGAGCTGTATTTGCTATCTTTGCAGGTATTTATCACTGATTTCCTATCTTATTTGGATTAAGATTCAATAAAAATTTTTCATCAATCCACTTTACAACTATATTCCTAGGAGTAAATATAACTTTCTTCCCCCAACACTTCTTAGGGCTAAGAGGTATGCCTCGACGATATAGTGACTACCCAGACATTTTTTCTAAATGAAATATTCTTTCCAGAATCGGGTCTATCATCAGATCTTTCAGATTATTCCTATTCTCGTTCATTATTTGAGAAATACTTTCTTCTAAACGACTAAATATTCCAAACCAATATCTTGAAACTTACAACGAATGAATAAACAACTCACCACCAAACTTTCACACATTCGAAACACTACCTAAAATATTTATTAACTAAATAATGTCTTTTTGAAATACTATTAACTTCATAGACGCCAACTCACCCATCATAGAACAACTCATTTTTTTTCATGACCACACAATAATTATTATAATTAATATTATAATAATTATCTCTTACCTAATAGCAAAAATTATATTTAATAACTTATACAATCGATTTTTCTATGAAAACCATAAAATAGAAATAACATGAACATTTATGCCTGCAATCCTACTAATCTTCATCGCCATTCCAAGACTTCGTCTACTTTATTTAGTAGATGAAATATTCAACCCAGCTATAACAATCAAAATCACAGGTCATCAATGATATTGATCCTACGAATATTCTGATCTCAATTGAGAAATTGATAGGTTCATAATTCCAGACTTTGAAAGTAAAAACAATAATTTTCGTCTTCTAGACGTCGATAATCGATTGACGATTCCTTTTAACATAAACCTACGTTTATTAGTAACATCATTCGATGTCATTCACTCATGAACTATCCCTAGTTTAGGAGTGAAAATCGACGCTGTCCCAGGCCGAATCAACCAAATCAACTTCCTAGCATACCGCCCCGGACTATTCTTTGGCCAATGTAGAGAAATCTGCGGGGCTAACCATAGTTTTATACCTATTTGTATAGAAGTTACTTCACTAAACAACTTTATATTATGAGGAAAGCATAATTTCTCCTCAAATGGCTGATTAAAGCATTAGTCTCTTAAACTAAATTATGGGCAATCCTTTGGGGGAGATTTTAGTTTAAAAAAAACATTGAACTGTCTATTCAAATATGCACAAAGCATGTCTCTATACCACAAATAATACCAATATCATGAGTTATAATCATGAGCATGACACTTATGATCTGATTTACTGCCCTAGCAGTTATATTTTGAATTTCACCTGCCAACTCCATTTCACTACAAACTAACTATAACCCCCCTAAAAAGAGGGTCAACTTTTTCTAAAAGATTTTAAGTTAAAAAAACTATTTATCTTCAAAATAAAAATTATTCCGCTAATAAATCTTAATTTTTACAAACCTGTTTTCATCCTTTGATCCGTCGTCCTCATACTATTTCTCAAGAAACTGAGTATCTCTTTGCATACCTGTTATTCTCATAGCTACTATTTATTGAAAATCAAGCTATCCTTATCTAACAATTTACAAAAAACTTATGCACTTACTATGCAATGATATACATAAAAATATCAAACCTTACAACATAAGTACTATACTCATCTTCACTGCCCTGTTTTGGTTAGTTATAACTAATAATGTAATAGGTCTATTACCTTATGTATTCACAGCAACAAGTCATATCCCCGTATCTATATCTCTCAGACTAATCAACTGATTATTATTAATATTATATAACTGAATTAATTTTTTTAATACTATGATAACTCATTTAGTTCCTAATAGAACACCAATACCCCTATCACCATTTATAGTATTGATCGAAACTATCAGTAACATTATACGGCCACTCACCCTGTCTGTACGGTTAAGAGCAAACATAATTGCTGGTCATCTAATCCTAACTCTACTCAGATCTGTAAGAGAATTATCAATAAAATACTATTTTATATCCTTACCAGTACTTCTCTGTCTGATAATCTTAGAATCAGCAGTAGCTATCATTCAAAGATATGTATTTATAACTTTAATAAGCCTTTATTTTTCTGAAATTTAATGCCTATAAACAACCAACCATACCACTTAGTGGATATAAGCCCGTGGCCTTTATTATCATCAATAATAGGATTAAACCTATTTACTAACCTAGTTATACTTATATACAACCTTCAACCAACAATACAACAATTAATTACAACAATGAACCTGTGTATTATAATAATAATTATATATCAATGATGACGAGATGTTAACCGTGAATCAACATTACAAGGAAACCACACTATCAGTGTAGTTTTTAGAATCAAAATAAGTATGTTTCTCTTCATTACAAGAGAAATTTTTTTCTTCGTAAGTTTTTTTTGAACTTTCTTCCACTCATCATTATCACCAGACATTGAAATCGGTCTGTCATGACCACCAACTAATATCAATCAATTTAATCCTTATCAAATTCCACTTCTAAACACTATTATTTTATTAAGCTCAGGATTCAGACTTACTTGAGCCCATCATATAATCTTAACTAAAAATTTTCTTAAATCTTCATTAGCACTAACCCTAACTATTTTATTAGGTGTATACTTCACCATTATACAAATCTATGAATACATAGAAGCACCATTCACTATATCAGATAGAATCTTCGGATCTATTTTCTTCATATCTACAGGCTTTCATGGGGTTCATGTAATTATCGGAACTTTATTCCTTATTAGCATAATAGTGCGTTTACTCATACGTTACTTTAATAGCAAACACCACCTTGGATTTGAAATAGCAGCCTGATATTGACACTTTGTTGACGTAGTATGAATCTTTCTATATACTACAATATACTGATGAATCTACTGCTTTATTAGTATAATCAAGTACGATTAACTTCCAATTAATTAGTTTAAATTTAAATAAAGTAATAATTTTCATTATACTAATAATAATTAGTTTTATCATAATCTTACTACCAAACTTTTTAAATATAAAAATACGAATAAACAAAAATAAAAGAAGCGCATTTGAATGTGGATTTGACATAATCAACTCAGCACGTAATCCATTTAGCTTACACTTCTTTAAATTTTGCCTAATCTTTATTATTTTTGACATTGAAATTATTGTCATCCTACCTACTCCCATAGTACTGTATAACAGTACATCCTACCTGCTATTATTTAATACTATAATTATCACTTTTCTATCAAGTTTATTAATTGAATGACAACAAAACTCCCTAACATGATCATAATCTTATTAAGATGTGTATTTAATAAATAAAATCTATTTTGCACATAGAAATAGCTTAATGCCTCATCTAATTATTTAATAGTATATATATATTACATTTAGTTTCGACCTAAAAAAAGCTTAAAGGCTTTTAATAAAAGCCAAAAAGAGGCGTTTCACTGTTAATGAAATTAATGAATTATCTCTTATTAAGATCATATAAATATGAGCTTCTAACTCAAAAATATACTTAAAGTATTGATCTTTACTCTTACTCTTACATTTACATTTCAGTAGTTTATACAAAATGTATCTCTGAAAAAGATAAGAAAAATATTTTTCTGAAATGTACACAGAATCTTAATTTAAGGTAAACACATCTTAACCTTGAAAAAGTTATGTAATTCATTATACTACATAAACTGTATATTTTATATGCACACTACTACCATTACTATAAATAACAAAACATAAGCTAAGTTTTTAGATAAACCAGCCATGTTATAATTTAACAATATAGTCATAATACTATCCACTTCTGTACGAAGACCTACAGCTTGCACGTCTTCTAACCAACACACATCATAAAGCACATACTTTTTATTCACACTAAACTTACTAAAAACCAAATCTCTACTTAAGCTCGAGAGAAATATCATGTCCCCCATTATATGGTAAATAAATATAATAACCTTACAATTAAATAAATTTGTATTTTTTATTGAATTCATTACAAAGTACAATAAAACACCCAAGAATAAAACTAACAAGCACAACACTTTTACCCAAACACCCAAATATAATACTATAGGTGTAGAAAACATTAATCACCTTGTCAAACAACCTAATGTAACTGATATACAACCTAACAACAAAATTGAAAAATTTGCCCAACCTCTAATCAACTCACTATTCAAACTTAAAAAATTAACACGCACCAACAATAAATACAACAACCGTAAAGAATATATTACCCTTATAAATATACCTACAAACACAATCATTAATATCAAATATCTGCCATTCATCCTAAACACCTTTTCAAAAATTAAATCTTTTGAGTAAAATCCGCTTATAAAAGGCACGCCTGATAAAGACATCAAACCAGCACATATTACTATACTAACACCAGGAGACACCTTTCATAAACAACTAAGATAACGAATATCTTGAACACCAACAAAACTGTGAAAAATAATACCAGCACACAAAAACAATATTGCTTTGTACATTGCATGTATAAATAAATGAAACAATGCTAAATTAACACAACCCAACGACACCATTATCATTATTATACCCAGCTGACTCAAAGTAGAATAGGCAATAATTTTCTTTAAATCAACTTCATAAAAAGCACCAAAACCCGAAATAAACACTGTTATTACAGAAATAACAAATAACAAACTTCTTAAACCACTAAAACAAGTCAAAGACTCTACTCGCACCAATAAATATACACCAGCTGTAACTAGCGTAGAAGAGTGCACCAAAGATGACACAGGCGTAGGAGCTGCTATAGCAGCCGGTAATCAAGATGAAAAAGGCACCTGAGCTCTTTTTGTCATAGCACCAAGTATTACTATTAATACTATTAAATATCTCACACTAATTCTAACACCTCTTACATCAATAATATCTAACAACCCAAATGTACCTAACAATACAATTATAGAAAAAATTAATCCTACATCCCCCAAACGATTTATTAAAATAGTTAGTATACCAGCTGAACTAGACGACTCGTTGTTATAATAAATAACTAACAAATAAGAAATCAATCCTAACCCATCCCAACCAATCAAAATACTAAATATGTTAACCCCTAACACTATTAAACATATTGATATTACAAATATGACTACTAAAACCATAAAAATATCCTTATATTTATCATGATCCATATAACCAATCGAGTATTTTAATACCAAACCTCTAATTAAAAACACCACAAATATAAATATACATCTCACACTATCAAATAATAAAAACAAACCTATATCTACACTACTTACACTAAAATATATAACTCTCACAACAATAAATACATTTAAATATGTAAAATATAAAAATATAATATAAAACACTATCGATAGTACTAACATAGTACTATAATATATCACATATATAATTATCTAAAGTAAATTACATCATTAAATCCACAATTTAATATTTTAATTAAACTATTTAAATAAATAAAAACTCTTAACTTTAATAAAAATACAACTACAAACAATAAATGCATAAAACACACATCATACTCACGTAATGATGCTAAATTTACTGCCTGCAAAAATCAGACCTTACCATGTTGTACATAACTATATAAATATATAGTATATGCTCTACTAAAAAGAACATATATAAATAATAAAATCATATATAAATATGAATACTTTACCAAACATCCTATTATAACTAACTCTCTCATAAAACCTAAAAAAGGCGGAGCACCTATATTTATTACATTAAAAATAAATCAAAAAAAAGATAGACCAGAAAATAAACCTATACATCCCTTTAACATCAGAATATTTCGAGTATAATAACGTTCATACATACAATTTGCTATAAAAAATAAACAACTAGAACAAAAACCATGAGCAACTATCATTATAAACGAACCTGTGATAGACCATTCATATCCTATCAATAATACAATAATAATTATTCTTATATGAACCACAGAAGAATAAGCAATCAACTGCTTTACATCCACCATAAATACACAACAATACCCTACATATAAAGCACCAAATATTCTGACTATCGATAGTATCATTATTACATTTCTTACGGAAACATTATCACACATCATAAGAATACGAAATAATCCATAACCACCTAACTTCAACAAAATACCAGCCAAAAGTATGGAACCAACCACAGGTGCCTCTACATGAGCCTTTGGGAGCCAACCGTGTAATATATACATAGGAATCTTAACTAAAAAAGCTAGTAAAAGTGCCATTATCTCTAAAAAAGTCAATTCTCTAAAAAAAGAAATTGTAGATAAAACAAATCTCAAACTCATAAAATGAGTCTTGACACACAAAAATAACAATAAAGGAATCGAACCTACCAAAGTATATATAATTATATATATTGCAGAAGAATATCGCTCCACATTATTACCTCAATATAAAATAACAAAATATATTGGAACTAATACTGCCTCAAAAAAGATATAAAATATTAAAATATTTACCCTGGTAAACACTAAACAAATTATGAATAATAAAACAGATATAGCTACCATTATATAATAGCCCATATACATATACTTATCAATCACTAAAATAATCAAAATTATCATTATAATTGACATTAATACCATAATAATAGATAAACTATCTATAAAAATTACGCCACTAATAAATATATTTATACTCATAAATAATAATATTATTATTATAAATAAACTAAAAAGAGATAAAATTATCTCAGAATATAAAACTACACTAACCACAAAATATAACATTATTATAATAAATATCATTACACACTAAATAAATCATAAGAACGACCTATATCACTACCATAATAATAAACAATCAAAACTAATAAAGTTAAACTTATACAAGACTCCACTACTATACTTATTATATAGATAACTAATATTAAAACATTATCTAAACTCATAACAAAAATTAACTGATAAAATACCCCCACTAATATTAACTCTAACGAAAGCAAAATTATCAGTAAACTTTCACGTCAATACACAGCTCTAAATAAGCCAAATAATCATAAATAGATTGAAAAAATCAATACCGATAGCCCCACAAAGCTTTTTTGATTTACAAAATCAACATTTTTTATAAACTATATACGATTATAATTACAATAATAATTTTATGCTTATATATAAGATACTCTATAAATAATCCACTATCTCTAATCATGTACACCATCATAAGCATTTTTTTTATAAATTTATTTACCTCTTTTATAAATAATACCCCTTGAATAATACTACTATTTACCCTATTAAATCTAGGGGGTTTGATAATTATCTTTATTTATATAGCTAGCATCAACACTAGAACATCCTATTTCAAAAAAAATAAAATTTTAACCATAGCCATTCTCATTACTTTATATATGTTATCTAATATAAATATATACAATATTAACTTCAGCAACACATGATACAATAACGTCGAATGAACACAAATCTCAATACTAACCCTATTTACCATATATCTCCTTATAATCATAACTTTAATCCTAAACATATCATCAACTATAAAATCACCACTACGTGCATCACAATAATGACTTCAAATATGAAATCATCCATTATTAACCTACCCACCCCATCAAACATTAACTACATATGAAATATAGGCTCCTTACTAGGGATCTGCCTTATAATTCAAATCATCTCAGGAATATTCCTATCTATACACTACAGAGCAGATGTAACATCTGCTTTCTCATATATTTCACATATCATACGAGATATCAATTATGGTTGACTACTACGTAACACTCATGCTAATGGGGCATCTATATTCTTCATCTTTATCTATCTACATATCAGACGAGGATTATTTTATCAATCTTATCACCTTAAAAAAACCTGATTCTCAGGAATTACTCTTCTACTCATGTTAATAATAACAGCCTTTATAGGCTATATTCTACCATGGGGTCAAATATCATTCTGAGGAGCTACAGTAATTACTAATCTATTAAGAGCTGTACCTTATATCGGTACTAATCTAACTCACTGAATCTGAGGAGGATTTGCTATCAATAATGCTACTCTACAACGATTCTTCTCTCTCCATTTTATTATACCCTTAATTATAAGTATAATATCTCTAATACATATTATATTATTACACTCAACAGGATCCAATAATCCATTAGGCTTACCTATAAATACAGACAAAATACCATTTCACCCTTACTTTACATGAAAAGATATCCTAGGATTATCTATCGTATTAACACTTTTTTTATCCATCGTATTAACACACCCTCTTATTTTCAGAGACCCTGAAAATTTCAATCAAGCTAATCCCATAATCACACCTATTCACATCCAACCAGAATGATATTTTCTATTTGCTTACGCCATTCTTCGAAGTATTCCTAACAAACTAGGAGGGGTTTTAGGTCTTTTAATATCTATTCTTATCCTAGTAACCTTACCTCTATCAATCAAAAACAAACTCCAACCTAACCTTTACTACAACAAAACCAATAAACTCATATTTTGAATTCTAGCATGTAGATTTTTAATACTATCCTACCTAGGGGCATGTCCAATTGAATACCCTTTCATACAAATAAGACAATTATTTTCCATCACATACTTCTCTTATTTTATTCTTCTTCCAATTATCTATCTATTACTTAGTTAAATACATTCCTACTCTCATCTCAATAATATAACATATTATATTAATTTGCAAAATTTAAAATGAAAAATAAATACTCTTGAGATTAAATCTATTACTTTTCTAAATTT